TATTTCCGGCAATTGCAATGGCTTCTTTATCTCTTTATGTTCAAAAAAACAAGATTTTTTAGATACAACAAGGACAAATCTTATATATATATATTTTTTTTCAAGACTTACTTGGATCATAACACGGATATCTATTTAGTAAAATATGGTATAATATGCGGCTTCCTTCGGGCATAAGCTCTTATGTATGTGTAAACATGATAAATGAATTATAACTATTTTCAAATAGATCGGAGAATTTCTGAAATGTAAAGTCAATATATCTATATGTATTAGGAAATCATATGAAAGGGATGTTATTATTTTAGTTTGGATCTAAGAAATTCGATGAATTATCCCTAAAGGTTCACATCATAATAGTGCTGGTTGATGAGAGTTACTTCGGAAACAAAAAAAAGTAAAAAAAAAAATTATTTTTGTTATTCTCCCAATTCCAATAAAATGCAACTAGGTCTAGTTAGAGTATGAGTTGGCGATCAGAACGTATATGGGTAGAACTTATAGCGGGGTCTCGAAAAACAAGTAATTTCTGTTGGGCCTTTATTCTTTTTTTAGGTTCATTAGGGTTTTTATTGGTTGGAACGTCCAGTTATTTTGGTAGGAATTTTATATCTTTATTTCCTTCTCAGCAAATAATTTTTTTTCCACAAGGTATCGTGATGTCTTTCTATGGGATCGCAGGTCTTTTTATTAGCTCCTATTTGTGGTGCACAATTTCGTGGAATGTAGGTAGTGGTTATGATCGATTCGATATAAAAGAGGGCATAGTGTGTATTTTTCGTTGGGGATTTCCTGGAAAAAATCGTCGCATATTCCTCCGATTCCTTATGAAAGACATTCAGTCCATCAGAATAGAAATTAAAGAGGGTATTTATGCTCGTCGTGTCCTTTATATGGAAATAAAAGGACAAGGAGCCATTCCCTTGACTCGTACTGATGAGAATTTTACTCCACGAGAGATTGAGCAAAAAGCTGCTGAATTGGCCTATTTCTTGCGTGTACCAATTGAAGTATTTTGAAAAAAGGAACTGAAGAATGAATACTTTGCAAGAGATAAAAAACTCAAGAATCATCTTTTTTTCTATAGCATAACTTAACTGAAGTTTCTTCAGAACGCTTACTCGAGCCAAAGCAAACGTATATGAAACAATTCTAAAACGAAATTGTTTATGTCCACAATTTTTTTTATGCGTATGTAAATCCACTTAACTCAATTCAGTAACAAATCTAAATGATAGATTCATCATATATCAAAACAAAACATTTCATCATAAAGTAAAGAATTTTTTTCTAAATATTTGATATTTTGATAGAACGGGAGTTCTTTCGTCTCGAAATCCGACTACTATTAATTTGAAGAGGGCTCTTTCTTATTCTATATTCTTTCTAAATTCAAGGACTAACCGCTGTACTGAATCACAAAAAAATCCGGAAATACATCGATGACTTGTAATAGAACTTATGCTTGATAGAAATATTAGTATCATATAGAGTCGACGAATGAGGTGCGTTCATTAAAAATTTTAAAATTCACAGACGAAAAAATGGCAAAAAAGAAAGTATTAATTTCCCTTCTATATCTTGCATCTATAGTATTTTTGCCTTGGTGGATCTCTCTCTCATTTAATAAAAGTCTGGAATCTTGGTTTACTAATTGGTGGAATACTAGGCAATCCGAAATTTTTTTGAATGATATTCAAGAAAAGAGTATTCTAAAAGAATTCATAGACTTAGAGGAACTCTTACGTTTGGACGAAATGATAAAGGAATACCCGGAAACACATTTACAAAAGCCTCGCATCGAAATCTACAAAGAAACGATCCAATTGATCAAGATGCACAACGAGGATCGCATCCATACAATTTTACACTTCTCGACAAATATAATCTGTTTCGGTATTCTAAGTGGTTATTCTATTCTAGGTAATGAAGAACTTGTTATTCTTAACTCTTGGTTTCAAGAATTCCTATACAACTTAAGCGACACAATAAAAGCTTTTTCTATTCTTTTATTAACTGATTTATGTATAGGATTCCATTCGCCCCACGGTTGGGAATTAATGATTGGCTCTGTCTACAAAGATTTTGGATTTGCTCATAATGATCAAATTATATCCGGTCTTGTTTCTACTTTTCCAGTCATTTTAGATACAATTTTTAAATATTGGATCTTTCGTTATTTAAATCGTGTATCTCCTTCACTTGTAGTGATTTATCATTCAATGAATGACTGAAAAGTGATCGAACGATCCAATTATAATATTTGTTACTTTGTACATAAGCAAAACATTCAAAATTGTACTTACTACCCATCCAAGGAATTCCTCCAATATTCCAGTAAAATTATTTATATTTAATATTTAAGTAAATAGCAAAATTATAGATAGGGAACTATACTAGCGACCTACCTAATTTTATTGTAGAAATTTTCGGGATCAATGATTGGACCATGCAAACTAAAAATACCTTTTCTTGGATAAAGAAAGAGATTACTCGATCC